TGATTCGAAACTGATCTGCCTCCATTTCCACTTTTCGTAAGCGAGTCCGGGCCTTTTCCAGCTGTTCAATGGCTCCCCCACGCAGTTCTTCTGAATTTCGAATAGTATTCAAGATCCTCTGTTTTCGATTATCTAATAAATCACTTAATGAAAGTAGATTCGCTTTCCATTCATTTAAAAACTTCCATGATCCCTTCCCGAACCAAACATGAATCTTTCGATTCATTTGGCTCTCACGCTCAATTACTTAAATTACTTATGATTATGATAAATTCCTATATCTTTTTTTGAATGTAATGAGCCTATCCTCTACTCTCTTCATATTCCAAAATAACAATATCAAAACCAATCACTAATCCAAAACCAAAAAAGTCGGAGGACTCTTCTGACCAAACAAAAATCTGTAATTGTCAGCAAAGTTGTTTCTTTTTTTTATCCAAAAATCCAAAAAGGGTTTTCTTCCTTTAATACACAATACATAGGTCGTCGATTCATCATTGGATAAAAGCGGGTTTAATCCCAATTTTTCTAATAAGCGGTTCAAATAATTTTATCCATACGAGTGTTCTTATATAGATAAATTATTCATTTTGAAAGCATCTCTATATTCTCTATATTAATATTCATATTGTGGTAGAAAGAGTACCATGCTGCGTCTGGACTTCAAACAATTTAGCTTTAACCATAGTTAATGGTCCCACATTTTTGGTTGATAGAGAATCAAAGCGGATTTACCAACGAATCACGAAATGCTATGGTTCTTGCATATGATTTCTTTATTCAGAAGTCATTCGTGAGATAATGTACCTCCTTTTCCTAGTTATAACATAAAAAGTACAGCTGGTTGGATCCAGCCTATTCTTGAAATAAACAACTCGCACACACTCCCTTTCCAAAAAAAACCAATACCCCAAGCACTACACTTAGATTTATTAGATTTGTTGCTAAAATATCGGTATTAAACCCGAAACTCCCGGCGGACGGCCAGTGGCCTAAAGAAACGAAAGAATCGGTTACATTTTTCATATGATCTCCTCTTATAGATAGACTAAAAAAAAAGAACAGAGTTCTTTTTGTATCGCCCTGCCCCCCCCCCTTTGATATATATATATCAATTTTATTTTACTATTTCTAAATCGAGCCAAAAAAGATTCGATTTAGAAATTGTGAATTACCCCCTTTAGTTAAATCCTTCATAAAAAAAAAAGAAAAGGGGGTTCCTTAGACTACGAACGGGAAGGATGAAAGCGAGTGAGTATGCTAATTCCTCATCCACAAATCAGCCCTTCCCGTGGATTATTGCTTTTTCGAATTTAGAAGATTAAACAAAAGGATTCGCAAATAAAAGTGCTAATGCTACAACCAGGCCATAAATTGTTAAAGCTTCCATAAAAGCTAGACTAAGCAATAAAGTACCTCGTATTTTTCCCTCCGCCTCAGGCTGTCTCGCGATACCTTCTACAGCTTGGCCCGCAGCAGTACCTTGACCAACTCCAGGTCCAATAGAAGCAAGCCCTACAGCCAATCCAGCAGCAATAACGGAAGCGGCAGAAATCAGTGGATTCATGATAAGTTCCTCATACAAAAAAAAATGGTTAATGATACAGTCAGCCAATGAATTCTAACTTAATCATTCCATCGCTACAATTCATCCAGTCGAAGTCACTACAAACTTCAAATTGAAGTAATAATTTTATTCAAGGATAAAAACGACTTTACTTCGATATCTCCTTTTTAGTTCCTATCGACAAAGTCTTTGCGAATCCGTATGACTTTCGTCCGTCCATTTCTTTGTTCCGAACCATTCTTTGAATTCTTCGATTTTTTTCTTGATTTCATCTGTTTTTTCATTCAACTCACAGTCCCAGAGGGTATGGAAGGACTTCTATTGGAATAGCCGTCGAAATTTCTAGTAGTAGGGCAAATTTACTAGTAGTAGGGCAAATTGAATATATCTTTAGTTCATATATAACTAGTCAATATTTAATATCAATCACCTATACATGTCTTTCTTCCATAACGTAAACCAACTCTTCATTCATCTTAGATTCAATCGAATTCGAGAATTATGCGTCGAAAAACAAGTTGACTTATAGCAAAGCTTTTTTACATATAATATATCTATAAGAACCCCCCTCTCCGATCCGAATCACCCTATTTTTTCTGAATCCCCTTTTTGTTTGTAAATATTTCTTCCCCTTTCTTTATCATTCTCCCGCATGGATACAATCTAAATAGACAAATTGCTTAGTCCGAATCATTGGATAGAAATATCATTATTTGATTGATCTAAGTTCATGCAATTTAGTATTTCTGAAAATTTTAGTTTGGTCAATCGCTGAAGAAAATCAACTGAAAGGGGAATCCTTCTATAGAGCACCCCCTTTTTTTTATTCACACGTCGTAAACCACAAGAATTCTTATTCAAATTCTGATTTTTATTTTACAACTCTCTACTCTAATATCTTTGGCTATTACTCTAGATTGTATATAGTGAGTT